AATGCCTATTGTATCGGCTTGTCCTTTCTTAAGTGGAGACAGAATAAAGCGTCCATAATAAAGACGCTTACTATCTGCTCTTGATTCAACACACTTCCACCGTAGTGTCCGAGTAGATACTCTTACTTTCTCTCGAACCATATTAATATTATTTGATCAGATCATTGAATTGTTTATTTCTCTTGAAATCTATTTTTCTATACACGTCTTTTCTTAGGGGGCCTACATCCATTATGGGGCATAGGGGTTACATCACGTACGAAACTTAATAGTATACCACTTCTTCGAATAGCTCGTAATGCTGCATCCCTACCGAGACCGGGACCTTTGATCATCACTTCTGCTCGTTGCATACCTTGATCTATGACTGTACGAATAGCCTTTCCTGCTGCGGTTTGAGCAGCAAATGGAGTCCCTCTTCTTGTACCTTTGAATCCACAAGTACCGGCGGAGGCCCAAGAGATTACCCGACCTCGGGCATCTGTAATAGTCACAATGGTATTGTTGAAACTTGCTTGAACATGAATAACGCCCTTTTGTATTCGGCGTATATTCTTACGTGACCCAATCCGGGCATTTCCCCGTGAACCAGTTCTTGGTATAGATTTTGCCATACTTTACTTTATCGTCTTATAACGAGAAATTCGAGGTATATGGATATATCCATTTCATGTCAAAACAGATCCTATTTTTGGATTGGTTACTTTATGTTATAGAGTCTCTTTTCAAAAGATTATCCTTGTCTTTGTTTATGTCTCGGATTGGAACAAATTACTATAATTCGTCCTCTCCTACGGATCAATCGACATTTCTCACAAATTTGACGAATGGAGGCCCTTATTTTCATAGTTGTCCTGAATTCTGAGTATACTTATTGGAATGGAAGAAAATCAATTTCTTGAAATTTGAAACCCCAAACTCGAATTGTATTCTCATCAAAGAAATGCTGATGGTTAAAAAAAAAGCACCTAATCATTCGAATCCTTGTTATTATGAATTAGGAATCCATTTTTTGTTCTTTTCGTTTTAGTTAAAAACCTCTCGAAGTATCAAATAATGTTAAGAGTAATTAACACGTCTTTTTTTCTTTTGACAAATAGTCAATTCTGGCGACAATTCAGATATCAGAAGGATTACCATATATAACACAAGATTTCTCCGCCAATTCCTTCCAGTCGAGCCTCTCGGTCTGTCATTATCCCTTGAGAAGTAGAAAGAATTACAATTCCCATCCCGCCTAAAATTCTAGGAATTCGTTGATAGTTAGAATAGATTCGTAGACCAGGCCTACTGATCCGTTTTAAATTCAAAATAGTTGGATACATTCCTTTTCTATTCCTTCTATGTCGTAGGGTTAGAACCAAAAAATATTTGTTGTTTTCCTGATGTTTTCTCACGTTTTCAAGAAAACCCTCTCGTAAAAGCATTTTCACAATGTTTTCCGTGATGTTAGTAGATTCTACTTGAATCATCCCTTTTCTATTCATGTCAGCATTTCGTATAGAGGTTATTACGTCAGCAATAGTGTCTCTACCCATGATAAATTTGAATTTTTGTTGCCTCCACGTTTTTGATCTAATCAACATGCTTTTTTGACTTGTTATGTAAAAAAAAAATATTCAATAACTCAATAACAATAAGAATGTTTAAAAATGTTTCATATTATATTATGAAATTAGATTATTAAATAATATAAATAATAAAATACTTCAAATTATTTTATTGAATTTTAAAATATTTGAAATAAATAAAGAGATACGCGTCAGATAAAATTTGATTCACTAAATTGAAGTTATCTATTTAATTCAATAATTAAGTAGACGAGTAGGACTCTACTCTATTAAGTTGGATGTGATACTATAATACTTCAGGTGATAATGAAATTATTTTAGTGAAATTGAACTGTCTCAATTCTTGGGCAATCGCGCCGAAAACTCGAGTTCCTTTTGGATTTCCTTCTTGATCAATAAGAACTGCTGCATTGTCATCATATCGTATTATCATGCCGTTGTCGCGTTTAAGTTCTTTACAAGTACGAACAATTACAGCTCTGATCACTTCTGATCTTTCTAGAGATGTGTTTGGTAATGCATCCTTGATCACAGCGACAATAATGTCGCCAATATGAGCATATTGGCGATTACTAGCTCCTATGATTCGAATACACATCAATTCTCGAGCCCCGCTGTTATCCGCGACATTCAAATGGGTTTGAGCTTGAATCATATCATTTTTGAATCTGTTCTTTCAATGCAAAGAGAAAGTCGAAGTAAAAAAAAAAGAAATATTCTTGTTCAAATTCAAAATAAAAGAAACCCACAATTCTTTTTTTATCTCTAAGACTTTTTTCCGTCGGTTCTACCTGGCTAACCTGACATAATAAATTGAGTTCGTATAGGCATTTTGGATGCCGCTATTGAAATAGCCTCTCTGGCTATATTTTCTCCAACTTCACCCATTTCATAAAGTATTCTACCTGGTTTAACGACAGCTACCCAAT